GCTAGCGTAGCTTAATATAAAGCATGGCACTGAAGATGCCAAGATGGGCCCTAAAAAGCCCCGCATGCAAAAAGGCATGGTCCCGACCTTACTATCAGCTGTAACACAATTTACACATGCAAGTCTCCGCCACCCAGTGAGTATGCCCTCAATCCCCCTGCCCGGGGACGAGGAGCGGGCATCAGGCACAATCATTGGCCCAAGACGCCTAGCCAAGCCACACCCCCAAGGGAATTCAGCAGTGATAAACATTAAGCCATGAGTGAAAACTTGACTTAGTTAGTGTTGACAGGGCCGGTAAAACTCGTGCCAGCCACCGCGGTTAGACGAGAGGCCCTAGTTGATATTACAACGGCGTAAAGGGTGGTTAAGGACAAACAAATTTTTAAAGCCAAAGAGCCCCTTGGCCGTTATACGCTCCTGGAAGCCCGAAGCCCAATACACGAAAGTAGCTTTAATGAACTCACCTGACCCCACGAAAGCTGAGAAACAAACTGGGATTAGATACCCCACTATGCTCAGTCGTAAACCAAGACATCCACTTACAATCAGATGTCCGCCAGGGTACTACGAGCAACAGCTTAAAACCCAAAGGACCTGACGGTATCTCAGATTCCCCCTAGAGGAGCCTGTTCTAGAACCGATATCCCTCGTTTAACCTCACCACTTCTAGCCTTTCCAGCCTATATACCGCCGTCGCCAGCTTACCCTGTGAAGGTAAAAAAGTAAGCAAAATGGGTACAGCCCAGAACGTCAGGTCGAGGTGTAGCGTATGAAGTGGGAAGAAATGGGCTACATTTTCTATCACAGAATATCACGAACACGCACCATGAAAACAGTGCTTGAAGGAGGATTTAGTAGTAAAAGGGAAATAGAGTGTCCCTTTGAACCCGGCTCTGAGATGCGTACACACCGCCCGTCACCCTCCCCGTCAAAACACATCAAAACATACCTAATACAATAACACCAATAAGGGGAGGCAAGTCGTAACATGGTAAGTGTACCGGAAGGTGCACTTGGACCAAACTCAGGACGTGGCCGAGTCAGTCAAGCATCTCACTTACACCGAGAAGACATCCATGCAAGTTGGATCGTCCTGAGCCAAACCGCTAGCTTAACTTATCAGTTAACTGAAAAATATAAATAAACAAAATAAGCCTAACACCAAAAATTAAATCATTCTTTTACCTTAGTATGGGAGACAGAAAAGGTTACACAAAGCAATAGAGACAGTACCGCAAGGGAAAGCTGAAAGAGAGGTGAAACAGCCCATATAAGCACAAAAAAGCAAAGATTAAACCCTGTACCTTTCGCATCATGATTTAGTCAGTATATTCAAGCAAAGAGACCTGTAGTTTGAACCCCCGAAACCAGGTGAGCTACCCCGAGACAGCCTATTAAGGGCCAACCCGTCTCTGTGGCAAAAGAGTGGGAAGAGCTCCGGGTAGAGGTGACAGACCTACCGAACCTGGTGATAGCTGGTTGCCTGGGAAATGGATAGAAGTTCAGCCTCGTACCCCCCCCAAGTCAAAGCATAAGCAAGACACCAAGAGAGACATACGAGAGTTAGTTATAGGAGGTACAGCCCCTTTAACAAAGGACACAACCTTTCCAGGAGGATAAAGATCATAGTACATAAAATATACTGTTCCAGTGGGCCCAAAAGCAGCCACCCAAACAGAAAGCGTTAAAGCTCAAACGAAAGGAAATTTATTATTCTGATAAACAATCTTATTCCCCTAACTAGTACTAGGCCAACCCATGCCCGCATGGAAGAGATTATGCTAAAATGAGTAACAAGAAGGCCCGCCCTTCTCCAAGCATAAGTGTAAGCAAAACCGGACCCACCATTTGCAATTAACGAACTCAACCCCAGAGAGCAATGTGAGCTGCAAAAAAACCAAGAAAAATCCACAGCCCATTTATCGTTACCCCCACACTGGAATGCATTAAAGGAAAGACTAAAAGAAAGGGAAGGAACTCGGCAAACACAAGCCTCGCCTGTTTACCAAAAACATCGCCTCCTGCAACAACTATGTATAGGAGGTCCAGCCTGCCCAGTGACTATCAGTTTAACGGCCGCGGTATCCTGACCGTGCAAAGGTAGCGCAATCACTTGTCTTTTAAATAGAGACCTGTATGAATGGCCAAACGAGGGCTTAACTGTCTCCCCTTTCAAGTCAGTGAAATTGATCTACCCGTGCAGAAGCGGGTATAACAATACAAGACGAGAAGACCCTTTGGAGCTTAAGGTACAAAACTCAACCTACGCTGAACGACTCAATCACATTTAAGGGACTTTCTATGCGGAACGTGACACCCTACCTTCGGTTGGGGCGACCACGGAGGAAAGAAAAACCTCCAAGTGGACTGGGATAAACCTCCTAGATCTAAGAGAGACATCTCTAAGACACAGAACATCTGACCAAACATGACCCGGCAACAAGCCGATCAGCGAACCAAGTTACCCTAGGGATAACAGCGCAATCCTCTCCCAGAGTCCATATCGACGAGGGGGTTTACGACCTCGATGTTGGATCAGGACATCCTAATGGTGCAGCCGCTATTAAGGGTTCGTTTGTTCAACGATTAAAGTCCTACGTGATCTGAGTTCAGACCGGAGCAATCCAGGTCAGTTTCTATCTGTAACGCCACTTTTCCTAGTACGAAAGGATCGGAAAAGAGGGGCCCATGCTTAAAGCACGCCCCACCCCTAATTTATGTAAACAAATAAATAAAACAAAGGAAGGGCTAAAACCCCAGCCAGCCAAAATAAGGACTTACTGGGGTGGCAGAGCATGGTAAATTGCGAAAGACCTAAACCCTTTTAACCAGAGGTTCAAATCCTCTTCCCAGTTTATGCTAAACATCCTAATTACCCATTTAATCAACCCATTAGCCTACATCGTACCAGTGCTTCTAGCAGTAGCCTTCCTAACACTAATCGAACGAAAAGTACTAGGTTATATACAACTGCGAAAGGGACCAAATGTGGTAGGACCCTACGGACTCCTTCAACCCATCGCTGATGGAGTAAAACTGTTTATCAAAGAACCCATCCGCCCATCCACAGCATCCCCCCTCCTATTTTTAGCCGCCCCAATGCTCGCACTGACCCTGGCCATGATCTTATGAGCACCAATTCCTATGCCCTACCCAGTAATTGACCTCAACCTAGGAATTCTATTTATCCTTGCCCTATCAAGCCTTACAGTATACTCAATCTTAGGGTCAGGCTGAGCATCAAACTCAAAATACGCACTAATCGGTGCCCTACGAGCCGTGGCCCAAACAATTTCTTATGAAGTAAGCCTAGGACTAATTCTTCTCTCCGTAATTATCTTTTCAGGAGGGTATACCCTACAGACATTCAACACCACCCAAGAAAGCATTTGACTGCTCATCCCTGCCTGACCCCTAGCCGCAATATGATATATTTCAACACTAGCTGAAACAAACCGAGCACCATTTGACCTAACAGAAGGAGAATCAGAACTAGTGTCTGGTTTCAACGTAGAATATGCAGGAGGACCCTTTGCACTCTTCTTCCTAGCCGAGTACGCCAACATCCTTTTAATAAATACCCTCTCAGCCGTACTATTCCTAGGAGCCTCACACATCCCCAACATCCCCGAACTTACAACAATCAACCTCATAATCAAGGCTGCACTGCTATCAGCCGTTTTCCTATGAGTACGAGCCTCATACCCCCGATTCCGATACGACCAACTAATACACCTAGTGTGAAAAAACTTCCTTCCCCTCACACTCGCCTTCGTCTTATGACACACCGCCCTACCAATTGCCCTGGCAGGACTCCCCCCACAACTATAACAAAGAAACTGTGCCCGAGCATCCAAGGACCACTTTGATAGAGTGAACTACAGGGGTTAGAACCCCCTCAGTTTCTAGAAAGAAGGGAATCGAACCCATACTCAAGAGATCAAAACTCTTGGTGCTTCCTCTACACCACTTTCTACAGGCGCGGTCAGCTAATAAAGCTCTCGGGCCCATACCCCGAGCATGACGGTTAAAGTCCCTCCTCCGCCAATCAGTCCATTCGTCCTCATAATCCTATTGTCCAGCCTAGGACTAGGAACTACTCTAACTTTTGCCAGCTCCCACTGACTCCTAGCCTGAATGGGCCTAGAAATTAATACACTGGCAATTGCCCCACTAATAGCACAACACCACCATCCCCGTGCAATTGAAGCGACTACAAAATACTTCTTAACACAAGCCACCGCAGCAGCAATAATCTTATTCGCAAGCACAACAAATGCATGAATAACAGGAGAATGAAGCATCAACAACCTATCAAACCCACTCGCCTCCACAATATTTACAGCCGCTCTAGCACTCAAAATCGGACTTGCCCCTGTACACTTCTGAATACCAGAAGTCCTACAAGGACTAGACCTGCTAACAGGCCTAATCCTATCCACCTGACAAAAACTTGCCCCATTCGCATTAATTGTCCAAACAGCACACAACATTGACCCACTACTATTAACACTACTAGGAGTTACATCTACACTAGTCGGGGGATGAGGAGGACTGAACCAAACCCAACTACGAAAAATCTTAGCTTACTCCTCAATCGCCCATATAGGATGAATAGTTATCGTGATCCAATACGCCCCACAACTCACTCTCCTCGCACTAGGAACATATATTATCATGACCTCCGCGACATTCATAACCCTAAAAATATCAATAACAACCAAAATTAATACACTTGCAACAACTTGATCGAAAAGCCCTACACTTGCGTCAATAACTGCCCTAGTCTTACTATCACTAGGCGGCCTCCCACCACTCACAGGATTTATACCAAAATGAATAATTTTACAAGAGCTAACAAAACAAGACCTACCTACCATCGCTACAATAATGGCCCTCACCGCAGTGATTAGCCTGTACTTCTACCTACGGCTATGTTACACAATAACACTAACCATCTCCCCCAATACAAACAACTCAGTCACCCCCTGACGAACCAAAACAACCCAAACCACCCTACCACTCGCCCTACTCATCACAGCCGCCCTGGGACTCCTGCCGATGACCCCTACCATTATAATACTAACCACCTGGGGACTTAGGATAATATCAGACCAAAAGCCTTCAAAGCTCTAAGTAGAAGTGAAAATCTTCTAGTCCCTGACTAAGACCTACAAGAGATTAACTTACATCTTCTGATTGCAAATCAGACGCTTTAATTAAGCTAAGGCCTTACTAGATGGGAAGGCCTCGATCCTACAAACTCTTAGTTAACAGCTAAACGCTCAAGCCAGCGAGCATCCATCTACTTTTCCCGCCGCCTAGCTCAGCAAGGCGGGAAAAGCCCCGGCAGAGTATTAGTCTACGTCTTCAGATTTGCAATCCGATGTGTTCTTCACCACGGGGCTGATAGGGAAAGGACTTAAACCTCTGTCTTCGGGGCTACAACCCACCGCCTAAATACTCGGCCACCCTACCTGTGGCAATCACACGCTGATTCTTCTCTACCAATCACAAAGACATTGGCACCCTTTATCTTGTATTCGGTGCCTGAGCCGGAATAGTAGGAACTGCCCTAAGCCTCCTGATTCGGGCCGAGCTTAGTCAGCCTGGATCACTTCTTGGTGATGACCAAATTTATAATGTTATCGTAACTGCTCACGCATTCGTTATAATCTTCTTTATAGTAATACCCATCCTCATTGGGGGATTTGGTAATTGACTCGTACCACTAATAATTGGAGCCCCAGACATAGCGTTTCCACGAATAAACAATATAAGCTTCTGACTACTGCCCCCATCATTCCTGCTTTTATTAGCTTCTTCTGGCGTTGAGGCTGGAGCTGGGACAGGGTGAACAGTCTACCCTCCCCTTGCAGGAAACCTAGCTCACGCAGGAGCATCAGTAGACCTAACAATCTTCTCATTACACTTAGCAGGTGTTTCATCAATCCTTGGAGCAATCAACTTCATCACCACAATTATTAACATGAAACCCCCAGCCATCTCCCAATATCAAACACCCCTGTTCGTTTGATCCGTACTTGTAACTGCCGTTCTTCTTCTCCTATCACTGCCTGTTCTAGCTGCTGGAATTACAATGCTCCTAACAGATCGAAATCTCAACACCACATTCTTTGACCCAGCAGGAGGAGGAGACCCAATCCTCTACCAACACTTATTCTGATTCTTCGGCCACCCTGAAGTCTACATCCTCATTCTCCCAGGGTTCGGAATTATTTCTCACGTTGTAGCCTACTACTCCGGCAAAAAAGAACCGTTCGGCTACATAGGAATAGTCTGAGCTATGATGGCTATCGGCCTCCTGGGGTTTATCGTATGAGCTCACCACATATTCACTGTTGGAATAGACGTAGATACCCGCGCATACTTTACATCTGCAACAATAATTATTGCAATCCCAACTGGTGTAAAAGTGTTCAGCTGACTGGCCACACTTCACGGAGGATCAATCAAATGAGAAACACCTATACTATGAGCCCTAGGGTTCATTTTCCTGTTTACAGTCGGTGGGCTCACAGGAATTGTCCTATCCAACTCATCACTTGATATTGTTCTCCACGACACTTATTATGTAGTCGCACACTTCCACTATGTACTATCTATAGGGGCTGTGTTTGCCATCATAGCAGCCTTTGTACACTGATTCCCACTACTAACCGGATATACCCTTCACAGCGCCTGAACAAAAATCCATTTCACAGTCATATTCATCGGAGTTAACCTCACATTCTTCCCACAACACTTCCTTGGCCTAGCAGGTATGCCACGACGATATTCTGACTACCCGGATGCCTACGCCCTATGAAACACAGTCTCATCTATTGGATCACTAATCTCACTAGTAGCAGTAGTTATATTCCTATTTATCCTATGAGAAGCCTTCACCGCCAAACGAGAAGTGTTATCTGTAGAACTAACAATAACAAATGTAGAATGACTTCACGGCTGCCCCCCTCCCTATCACACATACGAGGAACCAGCATTCGTTCAAGTTCAATTAAATTAACGAGAAAGGAAGGAATTGAACCCCCATACGCTGGTTTCAAGCCAGCCACATAACCACTCTGTCACTTTCTTAAAGACATTAGTAAAATGCATATTACATCACCTTGTCAAGGTAAAATTGTGGGTTGAATCCCCGCATGTCTTTTAGCCCTAAACTTAATGGCCCATCCAACACAACTAGGATTCCAAGACGCAGCATCACCAGTCATAGAAGAACTTCTTCACTTCCACGATCACGCACTAATAATTGTATTCTTAATTAGTGCCCTAGTACTATATATTATTATTGCAATAGTCTCCACCAAACTTACCAATAAGTTTATTTTAGACTCCCAAGAAATTGAAATTGTATGAACTATTTTACCTGCTGTAATTTTAGTAATAATTGCCCTACCCTCCTTACGCATTCTTTACCTTATAGACGAAATCAGCGACCCCCACCTAACAATTAAAGCAATAGGACACCAATGATACTGAAGCTACGAATATACAGACTATGAAGACCTAAACTTTGATGCTTATATAATACCAACCCAAGACCTCACCCCAGGACAATTCCGACTCCTAGAAACAGACCACCGAGTAGTTATTCCAGTGGAATCCCCCATTCGCATTCTAGTATCTGCCGAAGACGTACTACACTCTTGAGCCGTCCCCTCCATGGGCGTAAAAATAGACGCAGTCCCAGGGCGACTTAACCAAACTGCCATCTTCACTTCACGCCCAGGGGCATACTATGGGCAATGCTCAGAAATTTGCGGAGCCAACCACAGCTTTATACCAATTGTAATTGAAGCAGTACCCCTACCACAATTTGAAACTTGATCCGCATACCAACTAGACCTCGCCTCGCTAAGAAGCTAAATATTGGACAAAGCATTGGCCTTTTAAGCCAAAGATTGGTGACTCCAGACCACCCTTAGTGAAATGCCACAACTAAACCCCGGCCCTTGATTCATGATCTTAGCATTCTCTTGACTTATCTTCTTAACTATTATCCCAACCAAAATCTTAAACCACACTACACCAAATGAACCGACCTCAGTAAGTGCTGAAAAACACAAAGCTGAGTACTGAGACTGACCATGATAGTAAGTTTTTTCGACCAATTTGAAAGCCCAATCTTCCTAGGGATCCCGCTAATTGCCATTGCAATTGCCCTTCCCTGAGTACTCTACCCAGCCCCCGCATCTCGATGAATTAACAACCGACTTATTACAGCCCAAGAATGGTTTATTACCCGCTCCACAAACCAACTAATAATACCACTAAGTGCAGAAGGACATAAATGAGCACTTCTATTAGCTTCATTAATAATCTTCCTGATTACAATCAACATACTGGGCCTACTACCTTACACATTCACACCCACAACACAACTATCACTCAACATAGGATTCGCTGTACCCTTATGACTTGCCACAGTTATTATTGGAATGCGAAACCAACCAACAGTCGCACTAGGACATCTACTCCCAGAAGGGACACCCATTCCACTGATCCCAGTACTAATCATCATCGAAACAATTAGCCTATTTATTCGACCGCTAGCCCTAGGAGTTCGACTTACAGCCAACCTAACCGCAGGCCACCTACTAATCCAACTCATCGCCACTGCCGTATTTGTTCTTCTACCAATGATACCAACAGTAGCAATCTTAACTGCCGCCGTACTTTTTCTACTCACATTGCTAGAAGTTGCAGTTGCAATAATCCAAGCCTATGTATTTGTACTTCTCTTAAGCCTATACCTTCAAGAAAACACTTAATGGCCCATCAAGCACACGCCTACCACATAGTTGACCCAAGCCCATGACCACTAACCGGGGCTATTGCTGCCTTACTAATAACATCAGGCCTGGCAACCTGATTCCACTTCCACTCAACAACACCAATAACTTTAGGTATAATTCTTCTACTTCTTACCATATACCAATGATGACGTGACATCATCCGGGAGGGAACCTTCCAAGGCCACCACACACCCCCAGTACAAAAAGGACTACGATATGGAATAATCTTATTTATTACCTCTGAGGTATTCTTTTTTCTTGGGTTCTTTTGAGCTTTTTATCACTCCAGCCTGGCACCAACACCCGAACTAGGAGGATGCTGACCCCCCACAGGAATCCTCCCACTAGACCCCTTCGAAGTACCACTTCTTAACACAGCCGTACTATTAGCCTCAGGGGTTACGGTAACATGAGCCCACCATAGTATCATGGAGGGAGAACGAGAACAAGCCCTCCAATCTTTAACACTAACCATCCTACTGGGACTTTATTTTACCGCACTCCAAGCCATTGAGTACTACGAAGCACCATTCACAATTGCAGACGGAGTCTACGGCTCAACATTTTTCGTAGCCACAGGGTTCCACGGACTACATGTTATTATCGGATCAACTTTCCTAGCAGTATGCCTTCTACGCCAAGCCCTCTACCACTTTACATCCGAACACCATTTTGGCTTCGAGGCCGCTGCCTGATACTGACACTTCGTCGACGTAGTATGACTATTCCTCTACGTATCCATCTACTGATGAGGCTCATAATCTTTCTAGTATTAAAATTAGTATAAGTGACTTCCAATCACACGGTCTTGGTTTAACTCCAAGGAAAGATAGTGAATCTAATTATAGCCATTTTAACCACCATAGTAATTCTCTCCCTAATCCTAACAACTCTATCTTTTTGATTACCACAGATAAACCCAGACGCAGAGAAACTTTCACCATACGAATGCGGATTCGACCCACTAGGATCCGCCCGACTACCATTCTCCCTACGCTTTTTCCTAGTAGCAATCCTGTTCCTTCTCTTCGACCTAGAAATTGCTCTTCTCCTCCCCTTACCCTGAGGAGACCAGCTCCACAACCCAACAGGAACATTTTTCTGAGCTACTACAGTCCTAATTCTATTAACCCTAGGATTAGTCTATGAATGAGCCCAAGGCGGCTTAGAATGAGCAGAATAAGAGGGCTAGTCCAACAAAAGACCTCTGATTTCGGCTCAGAAGATCGTGGTTAAATTCCACGGCCCTCCTATGACACCCACACATTTCAGCTTTAGCTCAGCATTTATTCTGGGCCTAATAGGATTAGCATTTCACCGAGCCCACCTACTTTCTGCACTCCTATGCTTAGAAGGAATAATACTATCCCTGTTTATTGCACTAGCCCTGTGGGCACTACAGTTCGAGGCCACAGGGTTTTCAACGGCTCCCTTACTACTCCTAGCTTTTTCTGCTTGTGAAGCTAGCACCGGCCTAGCACTGCTAGTTGCCACAGTCCGTACTCACGGAACTAACCGACTACAAAGCCTTAATCTTTTACAATGTTAAAAGTACTAATCCCCACAATCATATTATTCCCAACAATTTGATTAACTTCCCCTAAATGACTATGAACAACCACAACTGCACACAGTCTCCTAATCGCTCTTATTAGCCTAACCTGACTAAAATGAACATCCGAAACCGGATGGAACTCCTCTAACACATACCTAGCCACAGACCCATTATCAACCCCCCTCCTAGTACTAACATGCTGATTACTCCCACTTATAATTTTAGCCAGCCAAAATCACATCAGCCCTGAACCAACCACCCGACAACGCACATATATTACTCTCCTTACCTCACTACAAACTTTTTTAATCATAGCATTCGGCGCTACAGAGGTCATTATGTTTTATATTATATTTGAAGCTACACTCATCCCAACCCTCATTATTATTACCCGATGAGGAAATCAAACTGAACGACTCAATGCAGGGACCTATTTTCTATTCTATACCCTGGCAGGATCACTTCCACTTCTAATTGCCCTACTCCTTCTCCAACAATCCACCGGCACCCTATCAATACTAGTACTTCAATACTCACAGCCCTTGCAGCTCAACTCTTGAGGCCACACAATCTGATGAGCTGGCTGTCTGATCGCATTCCTAGTTAAAATACCACTATATGGCGTTCACCTATGACTACCAAAGGCGCACGTAGAAGCCCCCGTAGCAGGATCCATAGTACTAGCAGCAGTTTTATTAAAACTCGGCGGATACGGAATAATACGCATAATAGTAATGCTCGACCCACTGTCAAAAGAGCTAGCCTATCCATTTATTATTTTAGCCCTATGAGGCATCATCATAACCGGGTCAATCTGCCTTCGACAAACAGACTTAAAGTCATTAATTGCCTACTCATCCGTAGGCCATATGGGACTAGTAGCAGGAGGAATCCTAATTCAAACCCCATGAGGCTTCTCAGGAGCAATTATCCTAATAATTGCCCATGGACTAGCATCCTCAACACTATTCTGTTTGGCCAACACAGCATATGAACGAACTCACAGCCGAACAATAATCCTTGCCCGAGGACTTCAAGTGATTTTTCCACTAACGGCAGTCTGATGATTTATCGCTAATCTGGCTAACCTAGCACTACCACCACTACCAAACCTCATAGGAGAACTTATAATCATTACAACATTATTCAACTGATCCCCCTGAACAATCCTACTCACCGGGCTAGGAACATTAATTACAGCCAGCTATTCCTTATACATATTCCTAATATCACAACGAGGCCCAGCACCAAACCATATTACAGGACTCCAACCATTCCACACCCGAGAACATCTACTAATAACCCTACACTTAATCCCCATTATCCTACTAATGACAAAACCAGAACTTATGTGAGGATGATGCTACTGTAAGTATAGTTTAACTAAAACATTAGATTGTGATTCTAAAGATAGGCGTTAAAACCCCCTTACTCACCAAGGAAGGACAGAAAACAGTAAGCACTGCTAATTCTTACGCTCCAAGGTTAAAATCCCTGGCTTCCTTGCGCTCCCAAAGGATAACAGCTCATCCGTTGGTCTTAGGAACCAAAAACTCTTGGTGCAAATCCAAGTGGAAGCTATGACATTAATCATACACTCATCCCTTCTCCTCACCCTTCTTATCCTACTCCACCCACTACTCACTACACTCAACCCAGACCAACAAGGGTCTAACATAGCAGAAACCACCAAAACTGCCATCAGCACCGCTTTCTTCACTAGCCTCCTACCTCTTGTAATTTTCCTGGCCCAAGGAACAGAGAGCATCGTAACAAACTGACAATGAATAAACACCCAAACATTTGACGTAAATATCAGCTTTAAATTCGACCACTACTCCTTAATCTTCATCCCAATTGCCCTGTATGTCACTTGATCAATCCTTGAATTCTCACTATGATACATGCACTCCGACCCCAACATCAACCAATTCTTCAAATATCTCCTCGTATTCTTAGTAGCCATAATCATCCTAGTCTCAGCTAACAACATTTTCCAACTATTCATTGGTTGAGAGGGGGTAGGAATTATATCATTCCTCCTTATCGGATGATGATACGGCCGGGCAGACGCTAATACGGCCGCCCTCCAAGCCGTTATTTATAACCGAGTGGGAGACATCGGACTAATTATAACTACAGCTTGGTTCGCAATAAACCTCAACTCCTGAGAAATTCAACAAATCCTGACATTATCAAAAGACTTTAACATAACACTTCCCCTAATTGGACTCATCTTAGCAGCAACAGGAAAATCCGCCCAATTCGGCCTTCACCCCTGACTCCCAGCCGCTATAGAAGGCCCTACCCCAGTATCTGCCCTACTCCACTCAAGCACCATGGTTGTTGCAGGAATCTTCCTATTAATCCGCTTTCACCCCCTTATAGAAAATAATCAACCGGCACTAACAACTTGTCTCTGCCTTGGAGCACTAACCTCATTATTCGCAGCCACCTGCGCCCTCACCCAGAATGACATCAAGAAAATTGTAGCTTTCTCAACATCAAGCCAGCTAGGCCTAATAATGGTTGCAATCGGACTAAACCAACCACAACTAGCATTCCTTCACATCTGCACCCACGCCTTCTTCAAAGCTATACTATTCCTGTGTTCAGGATCAATTATTCACAGCCTGAATGATGAACAAGACATCCGAAAGATGGGAGGCCTACTCAACATAATGCCCGCCACCTCTACTTACTTTACAATCGGCAGCCTAGCCTTAGCAGGTACCCCATTCCTAGCGGGATTCTTCTCAAAAGACGCGATCATTGAAGCCCTAAATACCTCATCCCTAAACGCCTGAGCCCTTGTCCTAACGCTAATTGCTACCGCATTCACGGCAGTATATAGCTTCCGTCTACTACACCTTGTAATCATAGGAGCCCCCCGATCCCTGCCCCTATGCCCTATTAATGAAAACAACCCATTAGTAATTAACCCCCTCAAACGACTTGCCTGAGGAAGCATCACCGCAGGATTTATTATTACTCACAATCTTCTACCAATAAAAACACCAGTCATAACTATACCAACCTCCTTAAAAATAGCAGCTATCCTAGTAACAATTGCAGGTCTGCTGACAGCCATAGAACTAGCCAACATAACAAGTAAACAAGTAAAAATTATCCCAACAACTTACACACACCACTTCTCAAATATGCTAGGATTCTTCCCCACAATTATACACCGACTTATTCCCAAACTCAAACTTACCCTAGGGCAGTCAGCCGCCACCCAACTCGACAAAACATGGCTAGAAACGATCGGACCAAAAGGCCTGGCACTAGCACAAAAAAACATAGCAAAAGCTACAAATAACATCTCACGAGGACTAATTAAAACGTACCTAACTATCTTCCTCTTAACCCTAGTCCTAACCACTATCTTAATTTCACTTTAAACCGCCCGAAGCGTCCCCCGACTTAAACCCCGAGTAAGCTCCAACACAACAAACAAAGTCAAAAGCAAGACCCAAGCACAAATAATTAATACAACCCCACCAGATGAATATAACACAGCCACCCCACTAATATCAACACGTACAACAGAGAACTCATGTGCCCCCTCCCCAGTCATTCACGAGCTTTGGTATCAACCATCCCAATAATACCCCGCTACCACAATAACCCCAACTAAATAAACTACAACATAACCAAGCACAGAAAGACTACCTCAAGCTTCCGGGAAAGGCTCAGCAGCTAAAGCTGCCGAATAGGCGAAAACTACAAGCATCCCCCCTAGATAAATTAGAAAAAGAACTAATGATAAAAAAGAGCCCCCATAACCCACCAAAATCCCACACCCAGCCCCTGCTGCAATCACTAAACCAAACGCTGCAAAATAAGGTGCAGGATTAGAAGCAACAGCAATTAAACCTAGAATTAGAATAATTAAAAATAAAACCAGAACAAATGTCATAATTCCTGCTCAGACTTTAACTGAGACCAATGATTTGAAGAACCACCGTTGTTGTTCAACTACAGAAACCACCTCATGGCAAGCCTACGAAAAACACACCCTCTAATTAAAATTGCTAACGACGCACTAGTCGACCTACCAGCGCCATCTAACATCTCAGTATGGTGAAATTTTGGCTCCCTTCTAGGACTATGCTTAATTACTCAAATCCTGACTGGCCTGTTCCTAGCCATACACTACACCTCAGACATTTCAACCGCATTCTCGTCAGTGGCACACATCTGTCGAGACGTAAATTACGGATGACTAATCCGCAACATCCACGCCAACGGTGCATCATTCTTCTTCATCTGCATCTACCTCCACATTGCCCGAGGCCTCTATTACGGATCGTACCTCTACAAAGAAACCTGAAACATCGGCGTAGTCCTCCTCCTACTAGTTATGATAACAGCCTTTGTTGGCTATGTCCTCCCATGAGGCCAAATGTCCTTCTGAGGTGCTACAGTTATCACCAACCTCCTATCTGCCGTACCATATGTAGGAGACATTCTAGTTCAATGAATCTGAGGCGGATTCTCAGTAGACAACGCAACACTAACACGATTCTTCGCATTCCATTTCCTACTGCCATTCATTATTGCTGCTGTGACTATTCTCCACCTCCTCTTCCTTCACGAAACAGGATCAAACAATCCAATTGGACTAAACTCGGACGCAGACAAAATCCCCTTCCACCCATACTTCACATATAAAGACTTACTTGGGTTCGTACTAATACTCCTAGCCCTAGCACTACTAGCGTTATTTTCCCCCAACCTTCTAGGAGACCCAGAAAACTTCACCCCCGCCAACCCCCTAGTTACTCCCCCACACATCAAACCAGAGTGATATTTCCTATTTGCCTACGCCATCCTACGATCAATCCCAAATAAACTAGGAGGCGTTCTTGCATTACTATTTTCTATTCTAGTACTTATAGTAGTGCCACTCCTACACACCTCGAAACAACGAGGACTTATATTCCGCCCCCTCACCCAATTCCTATTCTGAACCCTAGCAGCAGACGTAATAATCCTTACATGAATTGGGGGCATACCAGTAGAACACCCATTTATTATTATTGGACAAATCGCATCTATCCTATACTTCGCACTATTCCTAATCTTATTCCCACTAGCAGGATGGTTAGAAAACAAAGCACTAGAATGAGCTTGCCCTAGTAGCTTAGCCTAAAAGCATCGGTCTTGTAATCCGAAGATCGGAGGTTAAACTCCTCCCTAGCGCCCAGAAAAGAGAGATTTTAACTCTCACCACCAGCTCCCAAAGCCAGAATTCTAAACTAAACTATTTTCTGAAATAAGCATCCCTTATGGTCTAATACATGATATATACAATCTTACAGTAATGTGCTAATTAATATATGTATTATCACCAACCCATTATTTTAAACATAAAGCAAGTACTAGAAACTAAGGTATTCATAAGCATAAAATTAAGACTCACAAACCCATTATTTTAACCCGGGTAATATAATAATCCCCAAAAATTTGTCCTCAACTCTTTCCTTGAAATAACCAACTAAAATCTCATCAAAACATCTTAATGTAGTAAGAGACCACCAACCAGTTTATATAAAGGTACATCATGCATGATAGAATCAGGGACAATAACTGTGGGGGTCGCACAATATGAACTATTACTGGCATCTGGTTCCTATTTCAGGAGCACAATTGTAATAACTCCCCACTCGGATAATTATATCTGGCATCTGATTAAGCCAGTGGTGTGGTACATATGTCTCGTTACCCACCAAGCCGAGCGTTCTTTTATATGCATAACGTAATTTTTTTTTGGTTTCTTTTCATCTTGCATCTCAAAGTGCAGGCTCAAATGTTAATTTAAGGTGGAACATTTTCCTTGTATGCGATAACAAATGTTAATTATTATAAGACATAAATTAAGAATTACATATTATTTAATCAAGTGCATAACATATTCATCTCTTGTTCAACTTATCCTTATATAGTGCCCCCTTTGGTCTTTGCGCGACAAACCCCCCTACCCCCTACGCCCAGCAAATCCTGTTATTCTTGTCAAACCCCAAAACCAAGAAGGACTCAAGAACGTATGAGCCATCAAGTTGAGGTATGGATTGGCATCCCATTATATATATATATATATATATATATATACCAATTTTTTATTTTTTTGCCCATCCGCCAATCACCCAAAAATCCCTACTATAAACCAATGAAAAATAACTCGGCACTAAATATTCTAACATAATTA